AGGTTTAAAGTGATTCGTTCGATTTGTTTGATTCGTTCGATTTGTTTGATTCGTTCGATTTGTTTGATTCGTTCGATTTGTTTGATTCGTTCGATTTGTTTGATTCGTTCGATTTGTTTGATTCGTTCGATTTGTTTGATTCGTTCGATTTGTTTGATTCGTTCGATTTGTTTGATTCGTTCGATTTGTTTGATTCGTTCGATTTGTTTGATTCGTTCGATTTGTTTGATTCGTTCGATTTGTTTGATTCGTTCGATTTGTTTGATTCGTTCGTTTAGTGTAGGAGGGTTTCTTTATAATACGATAGTTTGATGTTTGGGTAAATGGATGAGAATGTTTATGGTTGTTATTTTAATGTAACTTCAGCGCTGATAATATATAACAAACGTAATGATAAAATTCGTGATGAAAATACAGTCTAAAATTAGCTGAAACTTACTGGCTTTGTTAAGAAAGTCAGAGGAAGTGAAAAAGTGAAAAATCATGTCCCACAAGCATTCATTAAACAGTGACATGTGCAGTAGCTTGCGGGGAGGCCATAACCAAGTGTAAAACAAAGTGCATCAGTGTTGATATGATTCCCCAAACACTTGAAACCGTCTCATTAATTAACGCCTGAGGGCCAAGATAAGGACGCAACACATGAGATGCCCAAGTCTTAGATTGTATTCACCCGTTGCACTGGAGGGGCTGCCTGAAGACGCCCAGAAAAAAAAGGGAACCAAAAGTATAAGAATTGTGGGATGTCGCGATCACGGACTAAAATGGTGATATATAGCCAACCAGATGTATTCGTAAAGAGCAAGTTCTGAGTATTAACCAGTTTATGGCCCTGACATAGGAACCAGAGGCGCAAAAGAGCAAGTTGTGCTAGGGGTTTAGGGGGAAAGAATGGGCCTGAAGCTAGTAACGCAGGACATTACTAACGCCGGGTTGCTGATTTCACGTGAGGAGCTCGATTAATAAATAACCTGGTCCGACGCTTGTGTGTACTTCGAGAGATTTTGAGTCAGTTTGCACTTAGACCATTCATAGTGTGTGTTCAGGCACAGTCGTACACATCTAGGAGGTTTTATGTATAAGCTTAACAAAGGATGGGTTTAGTACGTTATATGTGAATATTCCTAGGATCATTATCTCGGTTGTTCTCTGGAAGCAGGTGTGGGGGTAAGGTGGTATTGCCCGGTTGCAAGTTAATGGATTTGAGACATGGATGGTATGTAAATAGTGGGGAGACGAATGAATGCAAACGACACCTTACTAGTCATAAAAAATGCCCAAATTTCATGCGCCGCGCGGGGGGGGGGGGGGGGGGGGGGGGCCGCATGAATTATGGGGTTATAAATTTATGGTTCCTGTAGTTGAGATTTGACAACAATGGCTTTTCAGGCCGTAGGTCTTGGAGAAAAGCCAAGCGGGAATTTATGACCTATTTTGTTCTTTTATTGGGATTGTGTTTTGTGTTAGGGGGTTTGGCTGTTGCATTTAATCCATCCCCTTATTATGGGGTAGTTGGTTTGGTATTAGCTTTTATTGCAGGGTGTGGGTGATTGTTGAGTTTGGGTGTTTCTTTTGTGTCGTTAGTTTTGTTTATGGTATATTTGGGGGGGATGTTGGTAGTTTTTGTTTATTCTGTTTCTTTGGCGGCGGATCCATTTCCAGAGGCGTGGGGAGATTGGCGGGTTGTTGGGTATGCCCTGGGTTTTGTTTTGGTGGTGGTTGTTGGTATAGTTGTTGGAGGACTTTTTGAATGTTGAAAACTTGGGGTAGTTACTGTTGATAGTGGTGGGATGTTTTCGGTACGGTTAGATTTTAGTGGAGTTGTTATGTTTTATTCAAGTGGAGTTGAAATGTTTTTAGGGGTTGGGTGAGGGCGGTTTTTAACTTTATTGGTAGTGTGGGAGTTAGTCCGGGGGTGTTTTGGGGGGGTTATTGGACCAGTTTAGGGTGGGGGGCCCAAAAAAAAGTTTAGAATAAAATCCCACCTTGGGGAGTGGGAGCCAAAGGTTTAATTCTTCTTTTTTGGATGGGGGGTAGGAAGAACTCTAAGAAGAGGGGTAGTCTTCAATCTTTGGTTTACAAGACCAATGTTTTTTATAAACTATTAGAGTGTTTAGTAGTTGAGTATTTTGTTTTCTAGGGCACCTGTGATGGGGAATAGGATTAAGAGAGTGGTAAAGTAGGCAAGGGAGGCCAATTGTCCGATAATGATGAATGGATGCTCTACAGGTTGGCTGCCTACTCATGTTAAGATGAGAAGGTTAGCGACTAAAATTCAGAATAGGATTTGGGATAAGGGTCGGAAGGTTATTGTACGTTGTTTGGATTTATGGAGGAAGGGAGCTAGGAATAATACTAATACAGATGCTGCTAAAGCTAGAACTCCTCCTAATTTGTTGGGAATTGAACGTAGGATAGCATACGCAAATAGGAAATATCATTCAGGCTTGATATGGGGTGGTGTAACTAGAGGGTTGGCTGGTGTGAAATTTTCTGGGTCTCCTAGAAGGTTTGGTGAGAATAGGGCGAGAGTTAGTAGTGGGAGGAATATGATGGTGAATCCTAGGAGGTCTTTTAGGGAAAAGTAGGGGTGGAATGGGATTTTATCACAGTTTGATACAATTCCTAATGGGTTGTTTGAGCCGGTTTCGTGGAGAAATGTTAGGTGGATTAAGGTAAGACCTGCGATGATGAAAGGTAATAGAAAGTGAAGGGCAAAGAATCGTGTTAGTGTTGGGTTGTCTACTGAAAAACCCCCTCAGGCTCATTCTACTAGGGTTTGGCCAATATATGGGATTGCTGAGAATAAATTAGTGATGACTGTTGCCCCTCAGAAGGATATTTGTCCTCATGGTAGGACATATCCTACGAAGGCAGTTGCTATTAGGGTAAGAAGTAGAATAACGCCTGTGTTTCATGTCTCTTTGTACAGGTATGAGCCGTAGTAAAATCCTCGTCCGATATGGAGGTAAATGCAGATAAAGAAGAATGATGCTCCGTTTGCATGTAGGTTGCGGATTAATCAGCCGTATTGTACGTTTCGACATGTGTGTGCAACGGATGAGAAGGCTAGGGTTGTATCTGCGGTGTAGTGTATGGCAAGTAAGAGTCCGGTTAGGATTTGTGTTATAAGGCAGATGCCTAGGAGGGATCCAAAATTTCATCAGGCGGAGATATTTGAGGGAGTGGGGAGGTCGATTACAGAGTTGTTGAGTATTTTTAGTAGGGGGTGGGATTTTCGGAGGTTTGGGGCCATTAGGGTAGAGGAATCTATACGATGATAGAATGATGAGAATGGATAGGGCGAATGATCCTAGGTAGGTTTTGATTAATCCAGTGTGGAAGGTGGTTGAGGTTTTGGTTGCTATGAGTTGGAGGTCAGCAAGTCCTTCGGGGCCAGCTTTTTTGTATCAGGATAAGTCGATTAGGTGGGAAGCAAGTTTTTGTCCGTTGTTTAGAAGGCTTGTGGAGCTAAAGCGGTGGGATAGGGGGTTGAAGTATCCTAATGTTAGTGAAAAGTTTGTTAGGGTGTTTTGTTTTGGTTGAGTTAGAGTGTGTGTTATGTTGGAGAGTTCTAGGGCTATAATAATGCCTAGGACTGTGATAATGATGGCTGCAGTTTTTGTGATTATTGGTATAGTTATTGGAGGAGTTTTTACTGGGATGATGAAGGATGTAATAAGAAGGCCTGCTATAATGCTACCTAGGGCTAGACGGGTAATTGGGTTGGTGATTATTGGGTCGTTTTCATTTATTGGGGTGATTGTGGATATTCGGGTAAACCCTGTTTGGACTAGTAGTGTTATACGTACGGTGTAGGTTGCAGTGAATGCTGTGGCTAAGAGAGTTAGGAGGAGTGCTCAGGTGTTTAGGTATGAGGTGTTTATGCTTTCAATAATTAGGTCTTTTGAGTAGAATCCTGCTAAGAATGGGGTCCCTATTAAGGCTAGGTTTCCAATGGTTAGGCAGGATGTGGTTGTGGGGAGTATTTTTTGTAGTCCTCCTATTTTTCGGATATCTTGTTCTCCATTTAGGTTGTGAATGATTGATCCGGAGCAGAGGAATAGTATGGCTTTGAAGAAAGCGTGGGTGGAAATGTGAAGAAAGGCTAGTTGTGGAAGGTTTAGTCCGATGGTCACTATTATTAGGCCGAGCTGGCTGGATGTAGAAAAGGCAATGATTTTTTTAATGTCGTTTTGTGTGATTGCACATGTAGCGGCGAATAGGGTGGATAGGGCCCCTAAGCATAAGCATAGTGTAAGAGCAGTAGTATTATTGGTGAATATTGGATGGGTACGGATAAGTAGGAAAATTCCAGCTACTACTATGGTGCTTGAGTGTAGTAGGGCGGAGACTGGGGTTGGGCCTTCTATGGCAGCTGGGAGTCATGGGTGGAGGCCGAATTGGGCGGATTTTCCTGTAGCGGCTAGGATGAGGCCTAGTAAGGGGAGGGTTGGGGTTTGGGTTGGAGTGAAGGCTTGTTGCATTTCTCATGTGTTTAAGGTTGAGGCTAGTCATGCTATGCTTAGGATGAGGCCAATATCTCCGATTCGGTTGTAGAGGACGGCTTGGAGGGCGGCTGTGTTAGCGTCTGCTCGTCCTTGCCATCAGCCGATTAGCAAGAATGATATGATTCCGACTCCTTCTCAGCCGATGAATAGTAGGAATAGATTGTTAGCAATGGTTAGGGTTAATATGGCGACTAGGAATATCAGGAGGTAGTAGAAGAATTTTGTGATGTAGGGTTCTGAGGCTATGTACCAGGTTGCGAATTGGAGAATGCATCATGTTACAAATAGTGCGATAGGAAAGAATATTATGGAGTATTGGTCTATTTTTAGGCTAATTGGGATTTTGAAGTTTATGATAAATTTTCATTCTCAGTGGGAGGTGATGCTTTCAGCTCCAGAATATATGAATCAGGTTATTGGTATCAGGCTGGTTAGGAAAGCAGTTTTAACAGTGTTGGTAATAATGGTAGGGGAGTTTTGAAATGTTTTTGATAAGAGTGGAAGTAGAATTGGTGTGAGAATGATTGTCAATGTTAGGATTATAGAGGTGTTTAGGAGTAATGGGGTGTCCACTACTTTTACTTGGATTTGCACCAAGATGAATGGTTCCTAAGACCAGTGGATTACTATTATCCTTTAAAAGTAAGGGGGCTGAGGTTTTAAACTCAGATGCAAGAATTAGCAGTTCTTGTTGGTTGAACCTCCCCTCGGCAGGTAAGAAGAGTTTAACTTCTATTTTTAGAATCACAATCTAATGTTTGGGTTAAACTATACTTGCATGAGGGGATCCCTGAGATTAGTTCAGGTTTTAGGATAAGAAGTAATAGAGGAATGATGTGAAGGGTTATTAGGAGATGTTCTCGTGTGTTAGAATTTTGGATTGATGTAATGTGGGTTGGTAATGTTCCTCGTTGGGTTATTAGGAGTATAAATAGGGTATATGAAGCGGTTAGTAGGGTGGCAATTCCAGTTAGGATAATTGTAAATGAGGATCAGTTGAATAATGCGATTATAATTGTTAATTCTGCTATTAGGTTGGTGGTTGGGGGTAGTGCTATGTTAGTTAGGTTTGCTAGTAGCCATCATGTGGCTATAAGTGGTAGTAGAGGTTGGAGTCCTCGTGTTAGGAGGAGGATTCGGCTGTGTGTGCGTTCATAGTTTGTGTTAGCTAGGCAGAATAGTATTGAGGAGGTTAGTCCATGGGAGATTATGAGGATTATTGCGCCTGAAAATGATCAGTGGGTTTGGATTATGCATGCAGCAATGACTAGTCCTATATGGCTTACAGAGGAGTAAGCGATTAGTGATTTTAGGTCGGTTTGGCGCAGGCAGATTGAGCTTGTTATTAATGCTCCTCATAGGGCTAATGTAAGGAAGGGGTAGTGTAGATTATTTGATAGGGGGGCAATAAATATGGTAAGTCGTATAATGCCATATCCTCCCAATTTTAGGAGAAGTGCAGCGAGTAGTATAGATCCAGCAATTGGGGCTTCAACATGTGCTTTGGGGAGTCAAAGGTGTAACCCATATAGGGGAGCTTTTACTATGAATGCTATTAGTAAGGCTAGACTCGATAGGATGCCAGTTCAGGAGGTGGTGAGGGTTGGGTGGATTAAATTTAGGAGTATTAGGTGTAGGGTACCGGTTTGAGTGTGTAGGTGGAGGATGGTGACTAGCAAGGGTAAAGAGCTGATTAGGGTGTAGAATAACAGGTAGATGCCAGCGCTTAGTCGTTCTGGTTGGTTTCCTCATCGTGTAATTAGGATTAGGGTTGGGATTAGGGTTGCTTCAAATGAGATATAAAATAGTATTAATTCTGTGGTTGAGAAGGCTAGGATAATAAATGGTTGAATTGTAATGAGGGCTAGAATGAATGTTCGTTTTCGTGTAAGGGGTTCATTTTGTAAATGGTTTTGGCTTGCTATAATTATGAGTGGAAGTAGTCAGCAGGAGAGGGTTAGAAGGGGGGATGAGATTTGGTCAATTCCAGTCCATGGAGTTAGGTTTTTGTATGGGTAGTATGTTGGAGTAAGTCATTGGAGGCTTAAGGTGGCAATTAGGAGGCTATATAAGGTGGTATTTGTTCATAGGAATTTGGGGGGTGATAGGAGGGTTACTGGTGCTAGTATGATGGTTGGAATAATGATTTTTAGCATTGTAGGAGGTTTAAGTTGTGTAGGTGGTCAGAGCCGTGAGTTCGTGTAGAGGCTACGAGTATTGCTAGGCCTGTACCGGCTTCGCAGGCTGAAAATGCTAGTATGAGGATGGGTATTAGGGTGAATGAGGTTGCTTGGTTTTCTACTGGTCAGAGTGAGAGGGCAATGTATATTGATAATATTATGCTTTCTAAACATAGTAGGGCAGAGATTAAGTGCGTTCGATGGAAGGCTAGTCCTAAACTGCTTAGAGTAAAGGCTGAGTAAAAGCTTAGGTGCAGAAGGGACATAAAGAAAGTCATAGGGTTGGGCTATGATTTGTTGAGCCGAAATCAACTGTCTTGGTTAGACTAACTTTCTTTGTTTATTCTGCTCATTCTAGGCCTCCTTGTGCTCATTCATAGATTAATCCGAGTGTGAGTAGGGTGATGATGGTGGAGGTTCAGGTTAGGGTTGTGATAGGGAATGGAAGTTGGGTTGCTCATGGGAGTGGGAGGAGGAGTGCGATTTCTAAATCAAATAGGAGGAATAAGATTGCTACTGAGGAAGAAGCGGATTGAGAATGGGAGTCGGGCTGATCCTAGTGGGTCAAATCCACATTCATATGGGGATAGTTTTTCTGAATCTGGGTTTATTTGGGCAAGTCAGAAATTTAGGGTGGTTAGGATAATGCTTAGGGCGAGGGATAAGGTTAGTATGAATGTAATTATGTTTATTGCTCATCTCTGGGGTTACACCAGATTCTAGAGATTGGAAGTCAATTGTAATTAATATACTAGAAGAGCAAGATCCTCATCAGTAGATGGTTATATAGAGGAATAATCAGATGACGTCTACGAAGTGTCAATATCAGGCTGCTGCTTCAAATCCAAAGTGGTGGTTGGATGTAAAATGGAATTTAATTAAACGTAGCAGGCAAACTGATAGGAAGGAGGATCCAATGATTACATGTAATCCATGGAATCCTGTGGCGACGAAGAAGGTTGAGCCGTATACACCGTCAGCGATTGAAAATGGTGCTTCATAGTATTCTATTGCTTGGAGTGCTGTAAAGTAGAACCCTAATAAGATGGTTAGGGTTAGTGCATGGATTGCTTGCTTTCGATTGGCTTCTGTGATACTGTGGTGGGCTCATGTTACAGTGACGCCTGAGGCTAGTAGGATGGCTGTGTTTAGTAAGGGGACTTCTAACGGGTTGAGGGGTTTGATTCCTATTGGTGGTCATTGTCCACCAAGTTCTGGAGTGGGGACTAGGCTGGAGTGGAAGAATGCTCAGAAAAAGCCTAGGAAGAAGAATGCCTCTGATGTAATGAATAGGATTATTCCGTAGCGTAGGCCTTTTTGGACTGTTGGAGTGTGGTGGCCTTGGAATGTACTTTCTCGTACAATATCTCGTCATCACTGCAGTATAACTAGTATCATTGAAAGTAGGCCTAGTGTGAGTAGTTGTGAAGAGTTGTAGTGGAATCATATAATTAATCCTGAAGTAGTGAGTAGGGCGGCCGCGGCCCCGAAAATAGGTCAGGGGCTTGGGTCTACTATGTGATAGGAGTGTGCTTGGTGTGCCATTAGATGTTTTCTTGTAAATATAGGCTAAGTAGGAGGACAAAGACGTAGGCTTGAATTATTGCAACAGCTACTTCTAGGAGGGTTAGCAGGAGTAGAATTGATGCGGTTAGGATAGAGACAGTTGGGATGAGGGGGAGTAGGGCGGTGGTGGCTGTAGAGATGAGTTGAATTAGTAAGTGGCCTGCTGTGAGGTTGGCAGTGAGGCGGACGCCTAGGGCTAAAGGGCGGATGAGGAGGCTAGTGGTTTCGATTATGATTAGGGCGGGGATTAGGGGGGTGGGAGTTCCTTCTGGTAAAAGGTGGCCGAGGGATGCTGAGGGTTGGTTTCGTAGACCGGTTAAGAGGGTAGCGAGTCAGAGTGGGAAGGCTAGGGCTATGTTTATTGATAATTGGGTAGTGGGAGTGAAGGTGTATGGTAGTAAGCCTAGCAGGTTGATTAATAGGAGGAATATTATGAGGGATGTTAGGATTAGAGCTCATTTATGTCCCTTTTTGTTTAAGGGCGCTATTAGCTGTTTTGTGATTAGGTGGGAAAACCATAGTTGTAAAGTGGAGAAGCGGTTAGTGATTCATCGGTTGTCTGGGGTGGGGAGTAAGAGAGCAGGAAATAGTATTGAAAGGAGAATAAGGGGGATTCCTAGTAGGCATGGGCTTGTAAATTGATCGAAGAAGCTTAGGTTCATGGTCAGTGTCAGGGGGTGGTTTTAGTGGTTGTTGAAGTTTTGTTAGAGGGAGTGTTGGTAGAGGTTAGAGATAGAAGTTTTGGTTGAATAATTAGGGAAAAGGTCAGTCATGATGTCAGTATAATGAAAAACCATGGGTTGGGATTGAGTTGAGGCATATCATTAAGGAGGGGTAGTTGATCCTCTTTCTCTAGCTTAAAAGGCTAGTGCTGGTACATAGCTTCTTAATGATTAGGATGAGAGTAGCGAAGATCAGCTTTCGAAATGAGTGAGAGGGGTTGATTCTACTACAATGGGTATATAGCTGTGGTTAGCTCCACAGATTTCTGAGCATTGGCCATAGAAAATCCCTGGCCGGGTTGTAATGAATGATGTTTGGTTTAGTCGTCCAGGGATTGCATCGGTTTTTACTCCGAGGGTAGGGATGGCTCAAGAGTGGAGGACATCGCTGGCGGTAACGATAATGCGGATAGGGGATTCTATTGGAATGACAACGCGGTGGTCGACTTCCAGTAGTCGGAAGTGTCCTAGTGGAAGTTCTGTTGTGGGTACTATGTATGAGTCGAATGATAGGTCTTTGAAGTCTGTGTACTCATAGCTTCAATATCATTGATGTCCGATAGCTTTTAGGGTTAGGTCTGGTTCGTCAATTTCATCTATTATGTAGAGGATTTGCAGAGATGGTAGGGCGAGTAGGATAAGTACGATGGCTGGTAGGATTGTTCAGATTAGTTCTACTTCTTGTGCGTCGACAGTGTTTGAGGATAATTTTTCTATGAGTATGAGTGCTAGTAGGTAGAGGACTAGGCTGCAGATTGCTAGGGCAACCATTAGAGCGTGGTCGTGGAATTCAACAAGTTCTTCTATGATGGGGGATGAGGCATCTTGAAAGCCGAGTTGTGAGTGGTTGGCCATGTGAGATGTACAGGGTTTTCACCTGTGATTTAGACTTGACAAGGCTATGTAATTAGTTTACTAACATCTCATAAGAAAGAAGCATGAGTGGTTTGATGCGGTTGGCTTGAAACCAGCATATGAGGGTTCGATTCCTTCCTTTCTTGAATTTGGACGAAGGCTGGTTCTTCGAAGGTGTGATATGGGGGTGGGCAACCATGGATTCATTCAATGTTAGTGGTAGTTAGTTCTGGTTGTAGGACTTTTCGTTTGGATGTGAAGGCTTCTCAAATAATAAATATTAGTATGATTACAGCGGTTATTGAGATTAATGAGCCGATAGAGGATATGGTGTTTCATAAGGTGTATGCGTCGGGATAATCGGAGTACCGACGTGGTATTCCAGCTAGGCCTAGGAAGTGTTGTGGGAAGAAGGTTAAGTTGACACCTGTAAATATTACTCCGAAGTGGGCTTTAGTTCATGTGGTGTGGAGTGTGTATCCTGTGAATAGTGGGAATCAGTGAGTGAATCCTGCTAGGATAGCAAATACGGCTCCTATTGAAAGGACATAGTGGAAGTGGGCAACTACATAGTATGTATCGTGTAAGGCAATGTCTAGTGAAGAGTTTGCTAATACGATTCCTGTGAGTCCACCAATAGTGAAGAGGAAGATAAAGCCTAGGGCTCAGAGTATTGGAGGATCTCATTTAATAGTTCCTCCGTGTAAAGTGGCTAGTCAGCTGAATACTTTGATGCCAGTTGGGATGGCGATGATTATGGTAGCGGATGTAAAATATGCTCGTGTGTCTACATCTATTCCTACTGTGAATATGTGGTGGGCTCATACAATAAAGCCTAGGAATCCAATGGATAGTATGGCTCATACTATTCCTATATATCCAAATGGTTCTTTTTTACCTGCATAGTAGGCTACGACGTGGGAGATAATTCCGAAGCCTGGTAGAATGAGAATATAGACTTCTGGGTGACCAAAGAATCAGAAGAGGTGTTGATATAGGACTGGATCTCCTCCTCCAGCGGGATCGAAGAATGTGGTGTTTAGGTTTCGGTCTGTTAGTAGTATGGTGATTCCGGCAGCAAGGACTGGGAGGGAAAGTAGAAGAAGGACGGCAGTAATAAGTACTGATCATACGAATAGGGGGGTTTGGTATTGGGAAAGGGCTGGGGGTTTTATGTTGATGGCAGTTGTGATAAAGTTGATAGCGCCGAGGATAGAGGAGACACCTGCCAGGTGGAGGGAGAAGATGGCTAGGTCTACTGAAGCACCGGCATGGGCAAGATTACCGGCGAGGGGTGGGTATACTGTTCATCCTGTGCCAGCTCCGGCTTCTACTGTGGATGATGCTAGTAGAAGAAGGAATGATGGGGGTAGTAGTCAAAAACTTATGTTGTTTATGCGAGGGAATGCTATGTCGGGGGCGCCGATTATAAGTGGGACTAGTCAATTTCCGAAGCCGCCGATTATGATTGGTATTACTATGAAGAAAATTATTACAAAGGCATGGGCGGTGACGATTACATTATAGATTTGGTCGTCTCCCAGTAGAGTTCCCGGTTGTCCCAGTTCTGCACGAATGAGGAGGCTGAGGGCGGTCCCAACTATGCCAGCTCATGCACCAAAGATTAGGTATAGGGTGCCGATATCTTTGTGGTTAGTGGAAAATAATCATCGGTTGATAAAAGTCACAGGTAAGATGGCTGAGTGTATAAGCGTTAGGCTGTAGTCCTTTTTACGGAGGTTCAATTCCTCTTCTTATCGATCCTGTGGTGAAATTCATGGTGAGTTGCAAGCTCATTGATGTACATTAAAGATGTACCAGGATCTGATAGACAGAAGCCTGCTGGTTTTAGGCGTCTAGCTGTTAATTAGAAGTTTATGGGATCAAGGCCCATCTGTCTAGGGAAGGTCCTAGCTTAATTAAAGTGTCTGGGTTGCATTCAGAGGATGCAGGTTAGTATCCTGCGGATCTTAGCAGAAACTAAGAGAGTCTAACTCTTGTTTAAGGCTTTGAAGGCCTTCGGTTTATGATTATCCTAAGTTTCTAAATAGTGGTGAAGATTATAGGGGAAAGTGGTAGTAAAGAGATTGATAGGGAGGCCATAATGGCAAGTGAGGCACTTGTTGACTTATTTGTATGTCATTGTTTCATATGGTTTGTGGAATTTGGTGGGAGTGTGATTGTTGAGTAGTAGGCGAGGCGGAGATAAAAGAATAATCCCAGTAGTGATAATATGGCGATAATTGTGGCAGCTGCGGTTATTTCTTGTTTAGTTAATTCGTGGATGATAAATCATTTTGGGAGGAAGCCTGTGAGTGGTGGAAGACCTGCCAGGGAAAGGAGTGTGAGCATAAGGGTTGCGTTTAATATAGGTGTTTTTGTTCAGGATGTTATTATTGTTGATAGTTTTAGGGTTTTAATTGTATTTAAGGTCAGGAATACAGTGGCTGTTATTAATGAGTATAGGTAAAAGGTCAGTAAGGTGAGTTTTGGGTTATAGGTAATAATAATAGCTATTCAACCTAGATGGGCGATAGAGGAGAAGGCTAGGATTTTTCGGATCTGTGTCTGGTTTAGACCTATTCAGCCCCCGAGGCCCGCTGAGGCGATGGCTATGATGGTTAGTAGGGTTGGGTTAAGGGAGTTAGAGGTTAAAAATAGGATAGTGAGTGGTGGGAATTTTATTATTGTTGAGAGGAGGAGGGCGGTGAGTATGGTTGAGCCTTGGAGGACTTCTGGGAATCAGAAGTGGAATGGTACGAGTCCAAGTTTTATTGCAATTGCTGCTGTTAGTAGGAGGCATGAAGTTGGGTGAGTTAGCTGAGTGATATCTCACTGTCCTGTAAATCATGCGTTAATTGTACTTGAAAACAAAACTAGGGCTGAAGCGGCTGCTTGTACTAGGAAATATTTGATTGTGGCTTCAATAGCTCGAGGGTGATGGGATTTTGAGATGAGTGGGATGATGGCAAGAGTGTTAATTTCTAGCCCAGTTCAGGCTATTATTCAGTGGTTACTTGAGATTGTAATGGTTGTTCCTAGAAATAGGCTTATGTAGAAGATTAATTTTGCATGGGGGTTCATTAGTAGGGGAAGGAGTTGAACCATCATTTTCGGGGTATGGGCCCGATAGCTTAATTAGCTGACCCTACTAGGAAATAATATAAAGGAAGTATGAAGAGTTTTGATCTCTTTTGTGTGGGTTCGATTCCTACTTTTCTAAGTTTTTAGGAAATGAGAGGACTGGTATACCTCTATGTTCACTTTATCATAGTGACCCTTTACGTTCAGGCACATTTCCTTAAGTAAGGAGGGAGGCCTGCGTAGCAAATTGGCATGCTAGTATGTCAAAGGCATAATGCTAGTGTTAATGGTAAGAAATTTTTTCAAAGGAGGTGTATGAGTTGATCATAGCGAAATCGGGGATATGAGGCCCGAATTCATAGGAAGCCAGAGGAGAGGAGTAGGACTTTGGCAGCTAAGATAACAGGGAATAGTTCATGTGGGAGGTTTAGGGAGCTTGGGTTGAGGAATAGGATGGCAGTTAATGTGTTTATTAGTATAATGTTTGCATATTCAGCCAGGAAGAATAGAGCAAATGGGCCTGCAGCGTATTCTACGTTGAAGCCTGATACTAGTTCTGATTCTCCTTCTGTGAGGTCAAATGGAGCGCGGTTTGTTTCAGCAAGTGTTGAAATATATCATATTATTGCAAGAGGTCAGGATGAGAAAATTAGGTATAGAGGCTCTTGAGTGGTAGCTAAGGTATTTAAGGTATAGTTTCCGCTTAGTACGATTACGGATAGGAGGATGATGGCTAATGTTACTTCGTAGGAAATGGTTTGTGCCACTGCTCGTAAGGCACCGATTAGGGCGTACTTTGAGTTTGAGGCTCAGCCTGATCATAAAATTGAGTATACTGCTAGGCTAGATATAGCTAATAGAAATAAAAGGCCCAGGTTTAAGTCAGTAAGGGAGAAGGGTAGTGGGAGGGGGATTCAAATGGTGAGTGCTAAGAGAAGAGCGAGTATAGGTGTCATGATGAAGAGGAATGGGGAGGAGGTAGATGGTCGGATGGGTTCTTTGATAAATAACTTAATTCCATCGGCTACAGGTTGTAGTAGTCCGAATGGGCCTACGATGTTTGGGCCTTTTCGGGCTTGTATATAACTTAAAACTTTACGTTCAACAAGTGTTAAAAAGGCAACTGCAACTAGAATTGGAATTGCATAGGATAAGGATATAATAAGGTAGGTTAAGGCAGTGGGTTGAATCATAGGTTGTGTTTGGGGCTAGGGAGAGGATTTGAACCTCTGGGTAAAGGGCTTAAGCCTTTTGCATTTACCGAGCTCTGCCACGCTAGCAATCCTTTTCTGGGATTAAAGTAGTAGGGATCCTTTAGTAATTTAGTTGAATTCATTACTTAAAGAGAAGGCGTGCTTGTAGTATTGGCCTTACTTTCCCGGTCCTTTCGTACTGGGGAGAGTTTTATCATAGATAGAAACCGACCTGGATTGCTCCGGTCTGAACTCAGATCACGTAGGACTATTAATCGTTGAACAAACGAACCCTTAATAGCGGCTGCACCATTAGGATGTCCTGATCCAACATCGAGGTCGTAAACCTCCTCGTCGATGTGGGCTCTTAGAGGAGATTGCGCTGTTATCCCTGGGGTAGCTTGGTCCATTTATCAATTATATTGGGTCTGGTTACTGTTAGTACGTTGAGGGGTTGTTCTTGGTTAAGAGATGTGGTCTTATTTTTGGAGGTTCTGTTTTTCTCCAAGGTCGCCCCAACCAAAAAATGTCAGCCAACATTATAGGGTAGTAAGCCTGCTAGGTTTAGGTTTTTAAACAGTGGCTGTTGATTTTTAAGTTCCACAGGGTCTTCTCGTCTTATGGGTGTATCCCTGCTTTTGGACAGGGGGATCAATTTCACTGATTATCTGTAAGAGACAGTTAAGACCTCGTTTAGCCATTCATACAAGTCTCGATTTATGGGACAATTGATTGCGCTACCTTCGCACGGTTAGGATACCGCGGCCGTTAAACATTATGTCACTGGGCAGGCATCACCTTCAATACTTGGCTGGCTGAAGGCTATGTTTTTGGTAAACAGTCGGGCCTTAAGTTTGCCTAGTTCCTTTTACAGATTTTAATCTTCTAATAGGCGCACCTGAGTTGGGCTAACAGGATTAGGGTTAATATTTTAATCTTGTTGGAGTAGAAATATTGGTTTGTAGGCTGTTAATAATTTGGGGATGTAAGTCTGCGCTTAAGAGGGAAGTCCCTGGTTACTTATTTTAGCATTAATTCTCCTATTAGTATAGGTTGGCCTGTTAGTGAGGAGGGAGTCATTTTATTGTTGAATTTTTGCTTATAGAGCTGTGACGCACTCTTTATTGGTGGCTGCTTGAAGGCCCACAGTTTAGGGGGAGTAGGTAGTTATCCTCTAGGGGAGATTGTTTTCTTTTTTAAAGGAGCTGTACCTCCTTTAAATTACCCTTGATTTATCTCATTGGGGTTTAAATTATGTCCGAGATGGTAGGTAAAATCAAGAGAGAACTTAAATTCATTTCACAGGCAACCAGCTATCACCCGGCTCGGTTGGCTTTTCACCTCTACTAACAAGTCATCCCACTCTTTTGCAACAGAGACGGGTTCGCTCATAAATAGCTGCTCGTGAGTAGCTCGCTCGGGTTTCGGGGTGGCAAGCTTAAATTCATTTTGCTTGGTTGTTCTTGCTAAATCATGATGCAAAAGGTACAAGGGCATATCTTTGCTGTTTATTGCTTATGTTTTTCACTGTTATTTCATCTTTCCCTTACGGTACGAAGTCTCTATCGCGCCAGAGTATCTTTTCTATCACCTATACTAAGTTTGAAGAATGTTTTAGTTTAGGGATTAAATAAATTTTTGATTAACATTTTAGTTTGGGTATATTGGGCTAGAGTAGGCTTCAAGACGATCTGGTAAGTAGCAGATATCTTTCAGGTGTAAGCTGAATGCTTTTGACTTTTAGCTACGTCTTGGTATGCTAAGTGCACCTTCCGGTACACTTACCTTGTTACGACTTACCTCATCTTCAGCTATTGGTTGTGTTAAGTACATGTAGAATTGGAGCTTGTGAAGAGGGTGACGGGCGGTATGTACGTGCCCTAGGGCCGATTTAAAGGGGGCTTATATTATCCCTCTTTACTACTAAATCCGCCTTCGAGGGATGGTTTCACATCTCTTTCCGTGGGTATTCTATCTTAGAAAATGTAGCCCATTTCTTCCGCCCCATAGGCTATACCTCGACCTGTCTTACTAGCGGGTTCGGCTATTGTGCTCACTATTGGGCTCTCAGGAGAGGTGAGCTGGCGACGGCGGTATATAGGCTGTTTTGGCAAGAGGCGGTTGGGTGTAACGTGGGTTATCGATTATAGAACAGGCTCCTCTAGGTGGGTTTAGGGCACCGCCAAGTCCTTAGAGTTTTAAGCGTTTGTGCTCGTAGTTCCCAGGCGGATGCTTAAGTGCAGGGTAGCATCAAGATTTAGGGCTAAGCATAGTGGGGTATCTAATCCCAGTTTGTGCCTTAGCTTTCGTGGGGTTAAATTAATCTGAAGTGCTAAGATCATTTTCAGGGGGGTCTTAGGTACATCTTCGGCTTATGACAGCTTAGTTGTACTTTGGTCTTAGTTGTTACGATAACATAATACCACTCTTTACGCCGTATACAGTTAATTTGGGTCTCTTGTGTGACCGCGGTGGCTGGCACAAGATTTACCAACCCTGGAATTGCTATAACTAAGTCAAGTTTTCACTTATTGCTTAATGTTAATTACTGCTGAATACCCGTGAGGGTGTGGCTGAGCAAGGTGTTTTGGGCTACAGTTTTAGGTGTGCCTGATACCCGCTCCTTTTTTCTTGGTAAGAAGTCAAGGGCATTTACACTGGGGCGCGGATACTTGCATGTATATATCTAGCAAAAATTAACGGTAAGGTTAGGACTAAGTCTTTTGTCTCTGGGTGTATATGGCAGCCATCTTAGCATCTTCAGTGCTATGCTTTGGTAGTTAAGCTACAGGGAC